GGTGGGGCTAGAGAGAGGATTTGAACCTCTGGGTTAAAGGGTTTAAGTCTTTTGCATTTGCCTGACTCTGCTACACTAGCGGCCATTTTCGTTGGGGTTGTGGGCGGTCCTTTGGCGATTTAGTTGGGGACATCGCTTAGGGAGGGGGCGTGCTTGGGGTATTGGCCCCACCTTTCCGGTCCTTTCGTACTAGGGAAGGTTGAGTCATAGATAGAAACCGACCTGGATTGCTCCGGTCTGAACTCAGATCACGTAGGACTATTAATCGTTGAACAAACGAACCCTTGGTAGCAGCTGCACCACCAGGATGTCCTGATCCAACATCGAGGTCGTAAACCTCCTCGTCGATAGGGGCTCTTGGGGGAGATTGCGCTGTTATCCCTGGGGTAGCTTGGTCCATTGGTCAGTTTGTTGGGTCTGGGTGCTGTTGGCACGTTGAGGGGTTGCTCTTGGTTAAGGGGTTTGGCCTTATTTTTGGAGGATTTGTTTTTCTCCAAGGTCGCCCCAACCTAAAAATGTTAGCCAATGCTTTGTACAGTGGGCCTGGTGGGTTTAGTGTGTTGGGTGTGTGGTGGCTATTGATTTTGAAGTTCCACAGGGTCTTCTCGTCTTGTGTATTTATCTCTGCTTTTGTACAGGGAGATCAGTTTCACTGATTATCTGCAGGAGACAGTTAAGACCTCGTTTAGCCATTCATACAGGTCTCTATTTATGGGACTATTGATTGCGCTACCTTTGCACGGTTAGGATACCGCGGCCGTTAAACGTGGTGTCACTGGGCAGGCGTCACCTTCAATACTTGTTTGGCTGAAGGCTATGTTTTTGGTAAACAGTCGGGCCTTGGGTTTGCCGAGTTCCTTTTGCAGATTTTAATCGTCCTAGTGTGCGCCCCTGAGTTGGGTTAACAGGGTGGGTTCAATGTTTGGTCGGGGGTTGTTCTTGCTTGGTATTGTAGTTGTGCTGTTAATTGTATGTAGGCTGGCGCTTAAGGGGAGTGTTATCCTGGTTACTCGTTCTAGCATTAACTCATCTATTGTGTATAGGTTGGCCTGTTGTGGGTGTAGGGAGTCGCGTGGTTTTGGTATTTTTGGTTGATGGAGCTTTGACGCACTCTTTAGGGGTGGCTGCTTTAAGGCCCACGGGGGGGGGGGTAAAGGTGAGGTTATCCTCTAGTAGGGGTTGTATCCCTTTTTAAAGGGGCTGTACCCCCTTTAAATAACTCTTAGTCTGTTACATGGGGGTTAGGCTTGTATCTGGGGGGAATGGACTAAGGGGGAACTTAAATTCGTTTAACAGGCAACCAGCTATCACCTGGCTCGGTTGGCTTTTCACCTCTACTAACAAGTCGTCCCACTCTTTTGCAACAGAGACGGGTTAGCTCAGGGGGTAGCTGCTTGTGAGTAGCTCGCCTAGGTTTCGGGGGGGCAGGCTTTAGTTCACTTTGTCTGGTTGTTCTTGCTAGATCATAATGCAAAAGGTACAAGGGTTTATCTTTGCTATGTGGTGCTTGGTTTTCATTGTTGTTTCATCTTTCCCTTGCGGTACTTTCTCTATGGCGCCCAGGGTTATACTTTTCTATCGCCTATACTAGGTTGGGGGAAATGTTTTGGTTGAGTTTAGTAGTGGGTTCTTGGTTGTGGTTGGTGGGGCTAGGGTGGGCCTATCAAGACGATCTGGTGGGTGGCAGACATCTTTCAGGTGTAAGCTGAATGCTTTGTGTTGTAGCTACGTCTTGATGTGCTAAGTGCACCTTCCGGTACACTTACCTTGTTACGACTTACCTCATCTTTAGCTGTTATGTTGTATTAGTTAGTGTGTCTGTGGGCTTGTGAGGAGGGTGACGGGCGGTGTGTACGTGCCCTAGGACCAGTTTAAAGAAGGCTTGATTGTCCTGCTTTACTGCTAAATCCGCCTTCTGGGGGCAGGTTTCAGGCCCCCTTCCGTTGGTTTATTCTATTTTAGAAAATGTAGCCCATTTCTTCCACTTCATAGGCTATACCTTGACCTGTCTTATTAGCGGGTTGATGGGCTGTTTGGCTCACTGTTGCACTCTCATGGAGGTGGGCTGGCGACGGCGGTATGTAGGCTGATTTTGGCGAGAAGTGGTTTGGTGGATCGTGGGTTATCGATTATAGAACAGGCTCCTCTAGGTGGGTTTAGGGCACCGCCAAGTCCTTAGAGTTTTAAGCGTTTGTGCTCGTAGTTCTCAGGCGGATGTTTGTGTTAGGTGAACATCAAGATTTAGGGCCGGGCATAGTGGGGTATCTAATCCCAGTTTGTATCCTGGCTTTCGTGGGGTAGGATTGATCGGGGGTGTTAAGGCCATCTTTAGGTTGGGTTTCGTGGGGCCCTGGGCTTATGACAGCTTGGGCCGTAGTTTGGCCTTAATTTGTTGTGGTAGTCTTGGGCCACTCTTTACGCCGCATACGGTTAATTTGGGTTTCTTGTATGGCCGCGGTGGCTGGCACAAGATTTACCAACCCTAATTGCTTTGACTAAGTCAGGCTTTCGCCCATTGCTTAATGTTAATTACTGCTGAGTACCCGTGGGGGTGTGGCGGGGCTGGGCGTTTTGGGCTACAGTGTGTGCGCCTGATGCCCGCTCCTTGTGCCTTGTAAGGGGGCAGGGCATTTGCACTGGGGTGCGGATACTTGCATGTATATATCAAGCAAGAATTAACGGTAAGGTTAGGACTAAGTCTTTTGTCCTCGGGAAGTGGTTGGGGTCCGTCTCGGTGTCTTCAGTACCGTGCTTTCAAGATCTAAGCTACGAGGACAAGTTTGTTTTGTTTGTTTTTTGTTTGTTTGGGGTAGGTGGGGGTGGAGGAGGTGTGGAGGAGCGTGGTGGGTAGAGTGGGTGGGATAGTGGGTAGGCAGACAAACAAACAAATAAACAAATAAAACAAACGGGTGGGGTAGGTAGAGGGTGATGGGTTGGGGTGGGAGGGTGAATGGGTGGGTGGTGAATTGGGTAAGTTGGGTTGTTGGGTTGTTAGGGTGAGTAAAGCGGGTGGGTTGGATGGGTGGGCAGGTTGGTTGATAGATAAATTAATTAGACGAGTAGGTTAATCGAGTGGGCTAATCAATTAAATAAATAAATCAATTAAATAAATAAATCAATTAAATAAATAAATCAATTAAATAAATAAATCAATTAAATAAATAAATCAATTAAATAAACAAGTCGGTTAAATAAATCAATTAAATAAACAAGTAAATTAATTGATTAAATAAATGGATAAATAGGGCGAATTAGAGTGGACATGATAGTGTAGAATAAGTGTTTGATGGTAGGAAATTTTGATTACTTTGAGTAAGACAAACGTTTTATGATGAATGGTAAATTGAGGAGCAAGTTTGTTTTTTGTTAACGTTTTTAAGTGTTTGTCACGAATAAAGGTAATCTTTTGGAAATTTCCGACCTCGTTCGTGAGTTATTGGCAATTTAGGCCGCAGTAAAAAAAATGTTAAAATTGGTGAAAAAATGGAAATTNATNTCCGGCAANCATTAAGAAATTAGCCTNNNNGTGAGAGAGTGCGTGGTCCAACCATAGTGTAAAACAAAGTGCATCAGTGTAAAAATGAGACCGAATAATACCCCAACCGTCTCATTGAGTAACCCCTGAGATTCAAACCGAATGCCAAAACATGAGAGACAGTGTCCAATAAGCCTGGATTAAGGTACATTACAGGAGAAAGCTAGTAAAAATACCATAACCAAATGGGGGAGCATGTGCATCAGTGCGACGCTTGAACGCCCGGCGGACACCTGAAACCGTATCATTAAAGCATTCTTGAGGGCCAAAAAACCGTCCGCTATGGACGCGATGTCCATGTCAACCAATTGGTTACCCATTGCACTGGAAGTGTAGAGTGAGGAAGCCCCAAAAAAAGAACCAAATGGGAAAAAGACGCTAGAAATGCCGAGATTACGAGGTAGAGAGTACGCAAATAGCGAACCAAATGCCACTTTGAAGAGCACCGTGGGGTGAATGATCCAATATATGGCCCTGACCGAGGAACCAGAGGCGCAAAAGCGCAAGTTGGGCAAGGGTGTAGGGGGAAAGTATGCTCNTGACGCTAGTAGCACTGGNCNTTACTTACACCGGGTAGATGATTTCTCGTGAGTTGCCCAATCAATAAATAACCCAGCCCCTGAAACTAGTGCTCGGGAACGCGACGTCCCTGAAAAGCCATGGACCGAGGCCGGTACAATGGGCTGGTACCAGTAATAGAAAATGTAAGTTTGAGGTGTCACCGTACGAGATGGTCGGAAATATCGAATAGATTTCAGGTTGTGTCTAACAGTCATGATGAATCCAGTTTTAAGGAGGGTGTTGAATGTTGGGTGAATGGAAATGTGGAGGGAGCGTTAGTAGTCTGAGCTGTTCAGTGCGCTTAGTCGTTGGTCGTGAGTTTTAGTCCAAGGAGCAAGGAGTTGAGCCGAGGTAGGATGATAGTTCGGGAGTACAGTGTGTGAAGAGAAACATAGGCTGCTGATTGGTAGATAGTTTGGATGAGAGTTGTGGGGGGACTATTGTATGCCCGACATACATGGCTTGGTAGGATGGTCCGACGTACATAGCTTAAGCGAATATTTAACCCACCAATTGTGGGGGGGTAGGGGGGGTACCTTGTTATGGGGTTCTTATAGTTGAGTGTCAACGGTGGTTTTTCAGGCCACAGACCTTGGGTAGGCCCCAAGTGGGAACTTTATGACTTATTTTGTGTTGGCTTTGGGGGTAGGTTTTGTTTTGGCGGCGTTGCTGGTTGCGTCTAATCCTTCGCCCTATTATGGGGCGGTTGGGTTGGGTTTTGGGTCTGTTGTGGGGTGTGGTTGGTTGGTAAGTTTGGGGGCCTCTTTTGTGGCCTTGGCGCTTTTTATGGTCTACTTGGGGGGGATGTTGGTGGTTTTTGTATACTCTGTTTCACTGGCGGCGGATCCCTTTCCTCAGGTTTGGGGGGGTTGGCGTGCTGTGGTTTATGCTTTTGTGGTTTTGCTTGCTGTTGGTGCGGGGATAGTTGGTTGGGGGCTGGGGGTGCAGGTAGTTGATAGTGTTGGGTTATTCTTTGTCCGGTTGGATTTTAGTGGGGTGGCTTTGTTTTACTCTTGTGGGGTAGGGGTGTTTTTGGTGGCTGGTTGGGGGTTGCTGTTAACACTGTTTGTGGTGTTGGAGCTTGTGCGGGGCTTGTCTCGTGGGACTATTCGGGCAGTTAGGGTCAGAGAATAGTTTAATGTAAAATGCCAGCTTTGGGAGTTGGTGATAGAGGTTTAATCCTCTTTTTCTGATGAAAACTCTAAGAAGGGGCAATCTTCATCTTTTGGTTTACAAGACCAATGTTTTTATAAACTATTAGAGTTTAGTTGAGGATTTTATTTTCTAGGGAGGAGATGATGGGGAGTAGGATTAGGATGATGGTGAAGTAAGTTAGTGATGCTAGTTGGCCGATAATGATAAATGGGTGTTCTACTAGTTGGCTTCCTACTCATGTTAGGATGAATAGGTTGGCAGCCAGCATTCAAAATAGGAGTTGAGAGGCAGGGCGGAAGGCTATAGTTCGCTGTTTGGATTTGTGGAGGAGAGGGCTTAGGAATAAGACTAGTACGGAGGCGGCTAGGGCTAGAACTCCCCCTAGTTTGGGGATTGAGCGGAGGATTGCGTATGCAAATAGGAAGTATCATTCTGGTTTGATGTGTGGGGGTGTTACTAGGGGGTTTGCTGTGGTGAAGTATTCGGGGTCTCCTAGGAGGTTGGGGGAGAATAGGGCTAGGCTGGTGAGTATGAGGAGTATGATTATAAATCCTAGGAGGTCTTTTAGGGAGAAATAAGGGTGGAATGGGATTTTGTCACAGTTTGATGGAAGGCCTAGAGGGTTGTTTGATCCTGTTTTCTGTAGGAAGGTTAAATGAATAAGAACTAGGCTGGCGATTATAAATGGGAGGAGAAAGTGTAGGGCGAAGAATCGGGTTAGTGTGGGGTTATCTACAGAGAATCCACCTCAAGCCCACTCTACTAGGGTTTGTCCGATGTAGGGGATAGCAGAGAATAGGTTTGTGATGACTGTAGCTCCTCAGAATGATATTTGGCCTCATGGTAGGACGTAGCCTACGAAGGCTGTTGCTATGAGGGTGAGTAGGAGGATTACTCCAGTGTTTCAGGTTTCTTTGTATAGGTATGAGCCGTAGTAAAAGCCTCGGGCGATGTGGAGGTAGATGCAAATGAAGAAGAATGAGGCCCCATTTGCATGGATATTGCGGATTAGTCAGCCGTATTGGACGTTTCGGCATATGTTGGCTACGGATGAGAAAGCTAGGGAGGTGTCTGCGGTGTAGTGGGCGGCTAGGAGTAGGCCGGTTAAGATTTGTGTTGCCAGGCAGATTCCTAGGAGGGACCCAAAGTTTCATCAAGCTGAGATGTTAGGGGGGGTTGGTAGGTCGATTAGGGAGTTGTTTACTGTCTTTAGTAGGGGGTGTGATTTTCGTAGGTTTGGGGCCATTAGATTTTGGGTTATAGTAGTAGTAGGGCGACTAGGATGGATAGGGCGAATGAGCCTAGGTAGGCTTTTATTAACCCTTTGTGGAGTGTTGTGGAGATTTTAGTTGCTGTGGTTTGTAGGTTGGCAAGCCCCTCTGGCCCTGTTTTTTTATATCAGGATAGGTCGATTAGATGGTTGGCGATTTTTTGTCCTGTGTTTAGTAGGGTTGTGGTGCTTAGGCGGTGGGTTAACGGGTTGAAGTATCCTAACATGTGGGAGAAGTTTGAGTAGCTGTTTTGTTTGGGGGGGGTTATAGTGTGGGTGGCGGTTGTGAGTTCTAGGGCGAGGATAATTCCTAGGGCTGTTACTGTAATGGCCGTGGTTTTTGTTGTTAGGGGTATTGTTATTGGTGGAGTTTGTATGGGGGGGGTATATGATGTGATTAGTAGGCCGGCTGTAATGCTCCCAAGGGCTAGGCGGGTAATAGGGCTTGTAATTTGGGGGTCGTTTTCGTTTATTGGGACTAATGTTGGTATTCGGGTAAACTTTGTTTGTACTAGGATAATTATTCGCAGGCTGTATGTGGCGGTGAAGGTTGTGGCTAGTAGAGTTAGGGTCAGTGCTCAGGCGTTTAGGTTGGAGGTGTTTAAGTTTTCGATGATAAGGTCTTTTGAGAAGAATCCTGCTAGGAATGGCATGCCTATTAGTGCTAGGCTTCCAATTGTTAGGCAAGAGGAGGTTGTTGGGAGTATTTTTTGTAGGCCGCCTATTTTTCGAATGTCTTGTTCTCCGTTTAAGCTGTGGATGATTGACCCGGAACACAGGAATAGTATGGCTTTGAAGAAGGCGTGGGTGGAGATGTGGAAGAAGGCTAGCTGTGGGAGGTTTAGTCCGATGGTGACTATTATTAGTCCTAGTTGGCTGGATGTGGAGAAAGCAATGATTTTTTTGATGTCGTTTTGTGTAAGGGCACAGATGGCGGCAAATAGTGTGGATGTGGCTCCTAGGCAGAGGCACAGGGTGAGGGCGGTTTTGTTGTTGGTGAGTATTGGGTGGGTTCGGATTAGGAGGAAGATTCCGGCTACTACTATTGTGCTTGAGTGGAGTAGTGCGGATACTGGGGTGGGGCCCTCTATGGCGGCAGGGAGTCAGGGGTGGAGGCCAAATTGGGCCGATTTTCCTGTGGCTGCCAAGATAAGGCCTAATAAGGGTAGTGTGGGGACTTTGGTTGGGGAGAACATTTGTTGTATTTCTCAGGAGTTTAGGGTGGAGGCGAGTCAGGCTATGCTTAGGATGAGTCCAATGTCTCCAATTCGGTTATACAATACGGCTTGGAGGGCTGCTGTGTTGGCTTCTGCTCGTCCGTGCCATCAGCTAATGAGTAGGAAGGATATGATGCCTACTCCTTCTCAGCCAATAAAGAGTAGGAAGGTGTTGTTGGCGATAGTGAGGGTGAGCATTGCGATTAGGAAGGTGGTGAGGTAGGAGAAGAATTTTGTGATGTGAGGGTCGGATTTTATATAGGATATTGAGAATTGTAGGATTGATCATGTCACGAATAGTGCGATGGGGAAGAACAGTAGGGAGTATTGGTCTATTTTAAGGCTAAGGGGGATTTTAAAGTTTATGATAAATTTTCATTCTCAGTGTGAGGTGATGCTTTCTAATCCTGAATGTATGAATAGTGTTATGGGCGCCAGGCTGATTAGGAAGGCGGTTTTGATGGTGGAGGTGACTGTTTTGGGGGTGTTTTTGAGAGTTTTTGAGAAGAGTGGGAGGAGTGTGGGTGTTAGGATAGTTGCTAGTGTAAGTAGAGTTAGGGAGTTGAGGGTTAGGGCTGTTTCCACTACTTTTACTTGGATTTGCACCAAGATGGGTGGTTCCTAAGACCAGTGGATTGCTTTTATCCTTTAAAAGTAAGGGGGCTGAGGTTTTAGACTCAGATGCAAGAGTTAGCAGCTCTTGTTGGTTGAACCTCCCCTTGGCAGGTAAGAAGGGTTTAACTTCTATTTTTAGGGTCACGGTCTAATGTTTGGTTTAAACTATACTTGCATGAGAGGGGTCCGGAAATTAGCTCGGGTTTTAGGATTAGGAGGAGTATGGGGAGTAGGTGTAGGGCTATTAGGAGGTGCTCTCGTGTGGTTGAGTTTTGGAGTGTTGAAATGTGGGGGGGTAAGGCACCTCGTTGGGTTGTTGTGAGCATGAAGAGGGTGTATGAGGCGGTTAGTAGGGTGGCGGCTCCGGTTAGGAGGATGGTTGGGGAGGATCAGTTGAATAATGCGGTTATGATACTTANTTCTGCTATGAGGTTTGTAGTGGGGGGTAGGGCCATGTTTGTTAGATTGGCTAGTAGTCATCATGTAGCTATTAGGGGTAGGAGAGGTTGTAGTCCTTGGGTGAGTAGGAGGATACGGCTGTGTGTGCGCTCGTAATTTGTGTTGGCTAGGCAGAATAGTATTGAGGAGGTTAGGCCGTGGGAGATTATGAGAATTATAGCCCCTGAGAGGGATCAGTGGGTTTGGATTATGCATGCGGCGATAACCAGGCCTATGTGGCTTACCGAGGAGTAGGCGATGAGTGATTTTAGGTCGATTTGGCGGAGGCAGATTGAGCTGGTTATTAGTGCGCCTCATAGGGCGAGGGTAATGAATGGGTAGTGGAGGAGGCTGTTTGTGGGGGGGTTTGTTAGGCAGGTAATGCGTATGATGCCATATCCGCCTAGTTTGAGGAGAAGGGCGGCGAGTAGTATTGATCCTGCGATTGGAGCCTCTACGTGGGCTTTTGGGAGTCAGAGGTGAAGTCCGTATAGTGGGGCTTTTACTATGAAGGCTGTGAGGAGGGCAAGGTTGAGGAGGAGGGCGGATCAGTATTTGGCTGGTGTGGTTGATGGGAGGTAGGGAAGTAGCTTTAGGGTGGGGAAGAGTAGGGTTCCTGTCTGTGAGTGTATGTACAGGATTGCGATTAGTAGGGGGAGGGAGCTGATGAGTGTGTAGAAGAGGAGGTAGATTCCGGCTCCTAGGCGTTCTGGCTGACTTCCTCATCGGGTGATTAGGATTAGTGTTGGGATTAGGGTTGCTTCGAAGAAGATATAAAATATTATGAGCTCTGTGGTTGAGAAGGCTAGGATGATGAGGGGTTGTACTGTGATTAGGGTTGTTGTGAAGATTCGTTTTCGTGTGGGTGGTTCCTGCTGTAGGTGGTTTTGGCTTGCAATAATTATGAGTGGCGTAAGCCAGCAGGTTAAGACTAGTAGGGGGGAGGAAGTTTGATCAATGCCTGCTCATTGGGTGAGGTTTTTGTATGGGTAGTATGATTGGGTTAATCATTGTAGGCTAAGCGTGGCAATGAATAGGCTATGTATTGTGGTGTTTGTTCATATAAATTTTAGGGGGGAGAGAAGGGCTGTTGGAAGTAGCATTATTGTTGGTAGAATAATTTTTAGCATTGTAGTAGGTTTAGGTTTTGTAGGTAGTCGGAGCCGTGTGTTCGTGTGGAGGCAACTAGTGTTGCTAGCCCTGTGCCCTCTTCGCAGGCAGAAAATGTTAGTATGAAGATAGGGATTAGAGTGGGGGATGGTGTTTGGTTTTTGATTGGTCAGGTTGATAGGGCAATGTATATTGATAGTATTATGCTTTCTAGACATAGTAGGGCAGAGATGAGATGTGCTCGGTGGAAGGCTAGTCCTAGGCTGCTTAGGGTGAAGGCTGAGTAGAAGCTAAGGTGAAGAAAGGACATGAGAAAGTCATAGGGTAGGCTATGGTTTGTTGAGTCGAAATCAACTGTCTTGGTTTCTAGACTAACTTTCTTATTCTGCCCATTCTAGCCCGCCTTGTGCTCATTCGTAGATTAGGCCTAGTGTTAGTAGGAGGATAATAGTAGAGGCTCAGATTAAGGTGGTGGTTGGGTGTTCTAGTTGAGTGGCTCATGGAAGGGGTAGTGGGAGGGCAATTTCTAGGTCGAATAGGAGGAATAGGATGGCTACTGAGGAAGAATCGAATGGAAAATGGCAGTTGGGCAGAGCCTATTGGGTCAAACCCGCATTCATAGGGTGAGAGTTTTTCTGGGTCTGGGTTTATTTGAGTGAGTCAGAAGTTTAGTAAAATTAGGGCTATGCTGAGGGCGAGGGTGGAGGTGAGTGTGAATGTGATTATGTTTATTGCTCCTGTCTGGGGTTATACCAGATTTAAGAGATTGGAAGTCAATTGTAATGGATATACTAGGGGAGCAGGACCCTCATCAGTAAATGGTTAGGTAGAGGAATAATCAGATGATATCTACGAAGTGTCAGTATCAGGCTGCTGCTTCAAATCCAAAGTGGTGGTTTGGTGTGAAGTGGAATTTGATTAGTCGTAGGAGGCAGATGATTAGGAAGGTGGATCCGATTATAACGTGAAGTCCGTGGAACCCTGTGGCTACGAAGAAAGTTGACCCGTAGACGCTGTCGGCGATTGAGAATGATGTTTCGTGATATTCTATTATCTGTAGGGCAGTGAAGTAGAGGCCCAGGAGGATAGTGATTGTTAGTGCTTGGGTTGCTTGTTTTTGGTTTCCTTCGGTAATGCTGTGGTGTGCCCAGGTTACTGTAACACCTGAGGCTAGTAGGATGGCTGTGTTCAGTAGTGGTACTTCTAGTGGGTTAAGGGGCGTGATTCCGGTGGGGGGTCATTGGCTGCCTAGTTCTGGGGTCGGTGCTAGGCTAGAGTGGAAGAAAGCTCAGAAGAAGCCAAGGAAGAAGAAGACTTCGGAGGTGATGAAGAGGATTATTCCGTATCGCAGGCCTTTTTGGACTGTTAGTGTGTGGTGGCCTTGGAATGTGCTTTCTCGTACAATATCTCGTCATCATTGGATTATGACTAGGATAGTGGAGGTTAGGCCGAGGATCAGTAGTTGTGTGGAGTTGTAGTGGAATCATATAATTAGTCCGGATGTAGTGAGTAGGGCTGAGGTTGCTCCGAAAATTGGTCATGGGCTTGGGTCTACTATGTGGTAGGGGTGTGCTTGGTGGGCCATTAGATGTTTTCTTGAAGGTATAGGCTCAGTAAGAGGACGAAGACGTAGGCCTGGATGATTGCTACTGCTACTTCTAGGATGGTAAGTAGGAGGAGAATTGTGGTGGTGAGGATGGAGATTGCGGGTATGATGGGGAGGAGGGTAATGGTGGCGGTTGAGATGAGTTGGATGAGTAGGTGCCCTGCGGTAAGATTGGCTGTAAGACGAACCCCTAGGGCTAGTGGACGGATAAATAGGCTGATGGTTTCGATTATAATTAGGGCAGGGATTAGTGGGGTGGGTGTGCCTTCGGGTAGGAGGTGTCCTAGGGAAGTTGTGGGTTGGTTTCGTAGGCCTGTGAGTAGGGTTGCAAGTCATAGTGGGAAGGCAAGGGCTATGTTTATTGATAGTTGGGTGGTTGGGGTAAATGTATAGGGGAGTAGGCCTAGGAGATTAATTGTTAGTAGGAATAGTATTAGTGATGTGAGAATAATGGCCCACTTGTGGCCTGGCTTGTTTAGTGGTATTATAAGTTGTTTGGTGATTGTGTTGATTAGTCATAGTTGGAGGGTGGATAGGCGGTTAGTAATTCATCGGTTGTTGGGTGTAGGGAGAAGGAGGGTGGGGGTTAGTGTTGAGATAAGGACTAGTGGGATTCCAAGGAAGTAGGGGGTTGAGAATTGGTCGAAGAAGGTTAGGGTCATGGTCAGGTTCAGGGGTTGTTTTTGATGGTTGTGAGAGTTTTGTTGATGGGGTTGTTTGTGGGGGTGAATGATAGTGTTTTAGGTTGGAGGAGTAGGGAGAATGTGAGTCATGTCATGAGTATGATAGAAAGTCAGGGGTTTGGGTTGAGTTGAGGCATATCATTAAGGAGGGGGAAAGTTCCTCTTTGTCTAGCTTAAAAGGCTAGTGCTGATGCATAGCTTCTTAATGATTATGAGGTTAGTAGGGAGGATCAGGCTTCGAATTGGGAAAGGGGAGCTGATTCTACTACGATTGGTATGAAGCTGTGGTTGGCCCCACAGATTTCAGAGCACTGGCCATAGAAGATACCTGGGCGGGTAGTGATGAAGGATGTTTGGTTAAGTCGTCCTGGGATAGCGTCGGTTTTTACTCCTAGTGCGGGAACAGTTCATGAGTGAAGTACGTCGTCGGCGGTGATGATGATGCGGGTTGGGGATTCTATTGGAATGACAACGCGATGGTCTACTTCTAGGAGTCGGAAGTGCCCTAGTGGGAGTTCTGTTGTGGGGACCATGTAGGAGTCAAATGAGAGGTCTTTGAAGTCTGTGTACTCGTAAGATCAGTATCATTGGTGTCCGATGGCTTTTAGGGTTAGGTCTGGTTCATCAATTTCATCTATTATGTAGAGGATTTGTAGGGAGGGGAGGGCTAGTAGGATAAGGACAATGGCTGGTAGAATTGTTCAGATTAGTTCGATTTCTTGGGCGTCAACGGTGTTTGAGGATAGTTTTTCTGTTAGTATAAGGGTTAGGAGGTAAAGGACGAGGCTGCAGATTATTAAGGCAACTATTAGGGCGTGGTCGTGGAATTCGATTAGTTCTTCTATGATTGGGGAGGAGGCGTCTTGGAATCCTAGTTGTGAGTGGTTGGCCATTTAGAGGTGTACAGGGGTTTCACCTATAGCTTAGCTTTGACGGGGCTATGTAATTGTTTTACTAACACCTCATGAGAAAGAAGCATAAGGGGTTTGAGATGCGGCTGGCTTGAAACCAGTGTATGAGGGTTCAATTCCTCCCTTTCTTGTACTTGGACGAAGGCGGGTTCTTCAAAGGTATGGTATGGAGGTGGGCAGCCGTGGATTCACTCAATGTTAGTGGTGGTTAGTTCTGGTTGTGGGACTTTTCGCTTGGAGGCAAAGGCCTCTCAGATGATGAATGTTAGTATGATTACTGCCACCATTGAGATTAGTGAGCCGATGGATGATAGGGTGTTTCATAGTGTGTAGGCGTCTGGGTAGTCGGAGTATCGGCGTGGTATACCTGCAAGTCCTAGGAAGTGTTGTGGGAAGAAGGTTAAGTTTACGCCTGTGAATATTACTCCGAAGTGGGTTTTAGCCCACGTTTGGTTTAGGGTGTATCCGGTAAATAGTGGGAATCAGTGGGTGAGTCCTGCTAGGATGGCGAAAACAGCGCCTATTGAGAGGACGTAGTGGAAGTGTGCTACTACATAGTATGTGTCGTGTAGGGCGATGTCTAGTGAGGAGTTTGCTAGGACGATTCCTGTGAGGCCTCCAATGGTAAATAGGAAGATAAATCCGAGGGCTCATAGTATGGGGGGGTCTCATTTGATGGTTCCTCCGTGTAGTGTGGCCAATCAGCTGAATACTTTAATTCCGGTTGGGATGGCAATAATTATGGTGGCGGATGTGAAGTATGCTCGGGTGTCTACGTCTATACCTACGGTGAATATGTGGTGGGCTCAGACGATAAATCCGAGGAATCCGATTGACAGTATGGCTCATACTATGCCTATGTAGCCGAAAGGTTCTTTTTTACCTGCGTAGTAAGCTACTACATGTGAGATAATTCCAAATCCTGGGAGGATTAAGATGTATACTTCTGGGTGTCCGAAGAATCAGAAGAGGTGTTGGTATAGGATGGGGTCACCTCCACCAGCGGGGTCGAAGAATGTGGTGTTTAGGTTGCGGTCTGTAAGAAGTATGGTGATTCCTGCAGCTAGGACTGGTAGTGCTAGCAGAAGTAAGACGGCTGTGATTAGGACAGATCAAACGAATAGTGGGGTTTGGTATTGTGATAGGGCTGGGGGTTTTATGTTGATGGCTGTGGTGATGAAGTTAATTGCCCCCAGGATGGAGGAAATACCTGCTAAGTGGAGGGAGAAGATAGCTAAGTCTACTGAAGCTCCGGCATGGGCTAGGTTTCCGGCTAAGGGGGGGTATACTGTCCAGCCTGTTCCTACACCTGCTTCTACTGTGGAGGAGGCTAGTAGGAGGAGAAAGGATGGGGGGAGTAGTCAAAAGCTTATGTTATTTATGCGTGGGAATGCTATGTCGGGGGCGCCGATTATGAGGGGGACTAGTCAGTTTCCAAATCCTCCAATTATGACTGGCATTACCATGAAGAAGATTATTACGAAGGCATGGGCCGTGACGATTACATTGTAGATTTGGTCATCTCCTAGAAGGGTCCCTGGTTGGCCAAGTTCTGCGCGGATGAGAAGGCTCAGGGCGGTGCCGATTATGCCCGCTCATGCGCCAAAAATTAGGTAAAGGGTGCCGATATCTTTGTGGTTGGTGGAGAATAGTCATCGATTTAGGGTCACAGGTAAGGTGGTAAGATGGCTGAGTGTTGAAGCGTTAGGCTGTAGTCCTTTTTACAGAGGTTTAATTCCTCTTCTTATCGGCTCCGTAGTGAAGTTCATGTTGAGTTGCAAGCTCATTGATATGTGTTTTAAGCACATCGGGGTCTTTAGGCAGAGGCCCGTTGGTTTGGGCACCTAGCTGTTAATTAGGGTGATCGTGGGGTCGAAGCCCACCTGCCTAGGAGGCCCTAGCTTAATGAAAGCGTCTGGGTTGCATTCAGGAGATGTAGGGTAGTGTCCTGCGGGCCTTAACAGAAACTAAGAGGGTTTAACTCTTATTTAAGGCTTTGAAGGCCTTTGGTTTGATGTTAGCCTAAGTTTCTTAGGTAATGGTTGGTATTAGGGGGGCGAGTGGTAGGAGTAGGATGGATAGGGAGGTTAATACAGGGATTAGGGTGTTGGTTGGGGTTTTAGGGGGTCATTGTTTTATTTTGTTTGGTGGGTTAGGAGGGAGGGTGATTGTTGAGCAGTATGCTAGGCGTAGGTAGAAGAATAACCCTAGGAGTGATAGTATAGAGATAATTGTGGCGGTTGCGGTTATTTCTTGTTTAAGAAGGTGTTGAATGATAAGCCATTTGGGCAGGAATCCTGTTAGGGGGGGAAGGCCTGCTAGTGAGAGTAAGGTAAGTATGAGGGTTGTGTTTAGTATCGGGGTTTTGGATCATGAAGTTATTAGTGTTGGTAGTTTTAGGACATTAATTTTGTCTATGGTTAGGAAAATGGAGGCAGTTATTAGAATATAGAGGTAGAAGGCTAATAAAGTTAGTTTTGGGTTGTAGGTGATGATGATAATTATTCAACCTAGGTGTGAGATGGATGAGAAGGCTATAATCTTTCGGATTTGTGTTTGGTTTAATCCTATTCAACCTCCAAAGGCAATGGATATAACGGCCATGAGGGTGAGGAGGGAGGGGTTTAATGAGTGGGATGTGATAAGTAGGATTGTGGTTGGTGGGAGTTTTATTATTGTTGATAGGAGAAGGGCTGTAATGAGGGAGGATCCTTGGAGTACTTCTGGGAATCAGAAGTGAAATGGGGTTAGGCCTAGTTTGATGGCGATTGCAGAGGTTAGTAGGAGACATGCTAATGGGTGGGTGAGTTGTGTGATGTCTCATTGTCCGGTGGAGTGTGCGTTGATTGTGCTTGAGAAGAGTACTAGTGCTGAGGCGGTTGCTTGTACTAGGAAATACTTGGTTGCTGCTTCGACAGCTCGTGGGTGGTGAGATTTTGAGATTAGGGGAAGGATGGATAGGGTGTTAATTTCTAGTCCGGCTCAGGCTGTTATTCAGTGGTTGCTTGTAATTGTGATTATTGTCCCTAATAGGATGCTTATGGTGGAGATTAGTTTTGCGAGGGGGGTCATTAGTAGGGGAGGGGGTTGAACCTTCATTTTCGGGGTATGGGCCCAATAGCTTGGTTAGCTGACCCTACTAGGAAATAATATAAAGGAAGTATGGAGGGTTTTGATTCCTTTTGTGTAGGTTCGATTCCTACTTTTCTAAGTTTATTAGGAAATGAGAGGGTTAGGGTACCTCTATGTTCACTTTATCACAGTGACCCTTACATTCGGGCACATTTCCTTAGGTAAGGAGGCAGGCCCGCGTAAGAGATTGGTATGCTGGTGTGTCAGAGGTGGATGGATAGTGTTAGGGGGAGGAAGTTTTTTCAGAGGAGGTGCATGAGTTGGTCATATCGGAATCGTGGGTAGGAGGCCCGGATTCAAAGGAAGCTTGATGAGAGGAGTAGGGTCTTTGTGGCCAGGATTAGGGGGAAAAGTTCTGGGGTTGGGTTAAGTGTACTGGGGTTTAGAAATAGGAGGGTAGTTAGTGCGTTTATTAGTATGATGTTTGCGTATTCGGCTAGGAAGAATAGGGCGAAGGGTCCTGCTGAGTATTCTACGTTGAAGCCTGAGACGAGCTCTGATTCTCCCTCTGTGAGGTCGAAGGGGGAGCGGTTTGTTTCGGCAAGTGTGGAGATATATCATATTATTGCTAGGGGTCAGGAGGAGAATATAAGGTATAGGGGCTCTTGTGAGGTGGCGAGTGAGGTCATGGTGTAGTTTCCACTTAGTATAACTACTGATAGGAGGATGATGGCTAGGGTTACTTCGTAGGAGATAGTTTGTGATACTGCTCGGAGGGCTCCGATTAGGGCGTATTTAGAGTTTGATGCTCATCCTGACCATAGGATTGAGTAGACTGCTAAGCTGGACATTGCTAGGAGGAATAGGAGGCCTAGATTTAGGTCTGTGAGGGGGAATGGAAGGGGGAGGGGGGCTCAAATTGTTAATGCGAGGAGTAAGGCTAGTATTGGGGTTGTAGTGAATAGGAGGGGGGAGGATGTGGATGGGCGGATTGGTTCTTTAATGAACAGTTTAATTCCGTCGGCGGCGGGTTGTAGAAGACCAAGGGGGCCAACGATGTTTGGCCCCTTTCGAGATTGTATGTAGCTTAAGATTTTACGTTCGATTAGTGTTAGAAATGCTACAGCGACTAGAATAGGAACTATGTAGGTTAGTGTTATGATGGGATATGTTGGTGGAATGTTTGGTCATACCAT